GTATTTGTAGCAATATCTATTTGGTAGATCTTTTTTTTTCTGTGCCAGGAACCAGATTTGAACTGGTGACACGAGGATTTTCAGTCCTCTGCTCTACCAACTGAGCTATCCTGACCCTTTCTTGTGCATCATCCTAGTAGAGTATTTGCATCTATGTCAATTAAAGGGACTAAAAAATCAATAAAGTATTCCATTCCTAATTTTGAAATGGGGGGATAGTCCTATGCATTGTAGACGGCTTACTTAATAACACTTATAAATTTAATTAATAATTGAGATTTTTTGCGGATACTCTAATAAAAAACAAATCTATTTAATGAATAACATAAGATCTATTGAGTTCTCTTCGCACTCTTTTGTGAAAGAGTATAAGTATACTGAGAAAGCTAATGAATCTTGAACCCATTGATAAAAAAGAAAAGAGGATAAGATAAATACTATGGTTAGGGAATAAAGGAGGGTTTGGGGATAGAGGGACTTGAACCCTCACAACTTATAAAGTCGACGGATTTTCCTTTTACTAGAAATTTCATTGTTGTCAGTATTGACATGTAGAATGGGACTCTCTCTTTATCCTCGTCCGATTAATCCTATTTTTAAAAGAAAAGATCTCAAAAACAATGAATTGAAGGATTTGATTACTCAATATTCGAGTGGAATGGATTCACAATAATTCTAAAAAAATTCAGAATTTTCTATTTCATAATCATTCCTAATTTCATTCTAAAAAAAAAATAAAGAACCTATACTATCATTATAGTATGGGTTCTGTGATTAATCGTTTGCTATGTCAGTATCTATACGTGTGTATTAGATGTATAAAGCCCTTCTTTCTCTAATTTAGTAATTTAGAGGGAGTTTCACTACCAACACAACGTAATTACACCGCGATTCGTTAGAACAGCTTCCATTGAGTCTCTGCACCTATCCTTTTCCTTTGGGTTCTAGTTTGAGAACCACTTGTTTTTTTCAAAAAAGGGATTTGGCTCAGGATTGCCCATTTTTCATTCCAGGGTTTCTCTGAATTTGGAAGTTACCACTTAGCAGGTTTCCATACCAAGGCTCAATACAATCAAGTCCGTAGCGTCTACCGATTTCGCCATATCCCCATTGTCTTTTTTTTTCTTTGAAACCTGGATTCCTTGTTTAATTTCCTGTATCTCTTAGTTTTTTTTGAATCATTGAATTCATTATTCGACGTAGTTTAGCAGCTCGTCTCTATTCAAGAGACCCCGCTTATTGCAATTCAGCATTGAATTGATTCTACCGTTGATATATTTGTAATTCAATCGGAATCAATATATCCAAAAGTTTTTCTCTCCCCCACCCCCTTCTTTCCTTTTTGAGAATATTCAAAATCATACTCTAACGCTTGATATTAATTCTTTTTTTTTTCTAATCAGAATTAGAAATTTCATTTGTTATAATTCTATCTTTTCCTTAGTGAAATATTAATCCTTAAATTATTAACAAATAAAAAAAATATTTTTAAAAATGTATATAATGCTCGAATGAAAATGCCAAAAGATTCGCATTTTCTCTTTATTATTCATATATATTATTCTTTTCTATGTATTAGATTATTCGTCCGAGCCGTATCAAATTTAAAATATCTGAAATCAAATTCAATATAGAAATTGGAATAGATTCTATTAGAAAAATGAATTTGCGAGTTAGAGAAATAAAAAGAAAGTTCAATAAATTCTATAATCCTATTAAATTATATAATCCTATTTAAGAATATCGTAGAATATCGTTTAGTTAAGCATATCAATCTAACTTTTTCTTTATGTTATGAAATTCTAGTATTTTTTTCCTAGTTAATAACTAAGATTAATAATAAAGATCTGCCATTTTTAGGATTTCCTATATCTATATATATTTCTATTTGTTACACTATTTCTGTTATGTAAGCCCACTTAGCTCAGAGGTTAGAGCATCGCATTTGTAATGCGAGGGTCATCGGTTCAAATCCGATAGTCGGCTTTTTTCTCTATTGATGTTCCATGAACAAGAATCTCTTTTTTTTTCTCCGAATTAAATGGCGAATCCAGAGTCCATTACGTCGTTCTATCTTACAGTTTTGCTAGATACAAAACATTAAAATAAATAATATATATACAAAAAAATCCAGATGTTGATGAAATTCCATTTTTTGTGGTACTTTAGTAGATTTTACTCTGTTTATCCTTTAGTTTAATTCAGTTTTAATTTCGATGTATTCTGTAATGTAAATACAATGAAATTTATTGTGTAAAATGTAATTTCAATAAAAAAAGGAGTCTTCATGTCCCGTTATCGAGGACCTCGTTTAAAAAAAATACGCCGTCTGGGAGCTTTACCAGGACTCACTAGAAAAACGCCTAAATCCGGAAGTAATCTGAAAAAGAAATTCCATTCTGGGAAAAAAGAGCAATATCGTATTCGTCTTCAAGAAAAACAGAAATTACGTTTTCATTATGGTCTGACAGAACGACAATTACTTAGATATGTACATATCGCTGGAAAAGCAAAAAAGTCAACAGGTCAAGTTTTACTACAATTACTTGAAATGCGTTTGGATAATATTGTTTTTCGATTGGGTATGGCTTCAACCATTCCTGGGGCCCGGCAATTAGTTAATCATAGACATATTTTAGTTAATGGTCGTATAGTTGATATACCAAGTTTTCGTTGCAAACCCCGAGATATTATTACTACGAAGGAGAACCAAAGATCAAAATGTTTGGTTCAAAATTCTATTGCTTCATCCGATCCGGGCAAATTGCCAAAGCATTTGACGGTTGATACATTGCAATATAAAGGACTAGTACAAAAAATCCTAGATAGAAAGTGGGTCGGTCTGAAAATAAATGAGTTGTTAGTTGTAGAATATTACTCTCGTCAGACTTGAGCTTAATGCAAAAGGAAAGGTTCATAGAATTTTTTTTCCCTTCCCCTTTCCCCGAATTAAATCGACCCAAGGCTCTTAATTCGTATTTTCCCATTCAGCTAGCAGAAATAGATTAACCTTAGGATCTTTTTTGTTTTTTGTTATATTTTACATACCAAAGTAATTTGCTTTAGAGAATTCCATTAAATAAAGGTATTATTGCTCAAAAAAATTGTTATTTGATTTGATACATTGTGATCGGTAACGTTGATGAATTAAGAGAAACGGAAAGAGAGGGATTCGAACCCTCGGTAAACAAAAGTCTACATAGCAGTTCCAATGCTACGCCTTGAACCGCTCGGCCATCTCTCCTACATAACTTATTATGTAAAATAAACTGAGTGAATAGCGAGTTTTTGTATTCCTGCAGTACAGGTACAGCCACAACCGTTCAGGGATTCCATGGCTCTATTCGAAAAATTCTTTTTTTTTATCTAAGTATAAGGATCCTTTTTTTTTACTAGGAATTCCGCCCCCCAAAAAAGTTTTTCTTTTTGGAAAAACCAAATAAAAAGAGAATAGAAGAATCCTTATTATTCCATAAGAAAATAAAGGAACCAAGGAACCCTAGAATTCTATTTGCATAAGGTATGTTACGCGATACAATCTAAATAAAAGGGGTATGGGATAATTAATGAAATGACTTTGAAAACGGAAAATAGCTGATGACAGAAGTTGTTGTTGAGAAATAGGAAAGGGGAATGAAACCCAATCTTACTCAAATATTTCATATCTCTTCTTGTCCAAACAGAAGAAAAAGGAGACAATTTGAGCTGAGTGGAAAATCCATACCTTTGTTATCCATTTAGAGCATATGGAGCGATTTATAAGTTTTTATGTTATTTTGTGATAGAATGAAAAGAATTCTATATAGAATGGATTGGGAATTATGCCTAGATCCCGTATAAATGGAAATTTCATTGATAAGACCTCCTCGATTGTAGCCAATATTTTATTGCAAATAATTCCGACAACCTCAGGGGAAAAAAGGGCATTTACTTATTATAGAGATGGTGCGATTTGACTTTTTTTTTTTTTTAGCCCTACCCATATCTCAGTCTCACGAGAAAGAGAGGGGGTTCAAATAGAGAGAACCAAATTAGTAAAGGAAACCCACGCTTGGGGAAGGTGAGGTGAACTAACAATTCCTTCTGTCGTGTATCCTCGATTGATGCGGCCTTAGATGCTTCAATTGTAGATTTGAGTATTGAGCGAAAGGTTACACCTACAGGATAGGTTCTGTATTACACTCTACTAGGACCAATAGGCAGCATAGGGGAGAAAAGCACTACACCTCGAAATAGGAATCAACAAGAGAAAAACTTTGTTAGAAATTAACCCTTTCCTGATCGGTATCAGGATTGGGAAGAATGGTTGGGATAGCAAACAACCATCAGGTTTGTACCTTGGATACCCTTATAACCATCAAAGGTCGTTGAAGTGGCTAATTCCTCTAAATAGGAGGCGTTGAGAACAAAGAAATTCCTGGAGCTATCGTTTTCCTCTAGCATTAATAGAATTCATTGGTGTTAAGAAAAACCTCTTGGGGGAAGGTTGGCTAGAGATTTCTTGGAAAAATACCAGCCCCTTTCGATCCATAATGAGATGGGACTAATTCTATTTTCATTCTATAGATTTTTTGCTTAGTACTATGTACAGAAGGGAGGAGCCGTATGAGATGAAAACCTCATGTACGGTTTTGGAACGGAGATTTTTTGAATAGAATGAACGACCGTAACGGATGTTGGCTCAATCCGAAGGAAATTATGCGGAAGCTTTGCAGAATTATTATGAAGCTACGCGACTAGAAATTGATCCCTATGATCGAAGTTATATACTATATAACATCGGCCTTATACACACAAGCAATGGAGAGCATACAAAGGCTTTGGAATATTATTTCCGGGCGCTAGAACGAAACCCCTTCTTACCGCAAGCTTTTAATAATATGGCCGTGATCTGTCATTACGTGCGACTATCTCCACTATAGAAAGAAAGACGAAAAAAAGATGAAATTTTCTAGTAAATACTAGAAAAAGGGCTTTCTACATAGGGATCGTCAAAACAATGATTTTGCCCTATCAGCTGTAGGAAGGAAGAACAATTAACGAGAATCAAAATAAGAAGAAAGTCGAGCCTATACTACTACTCTATGGATAAAGTCTCAAATTGATAGAGAAAGCACCGTAAAGATCAATTAGTGAGCGACTGGGTCGATACAACTAAAAAAAACTGCTTAATTATACCATGATATGGGGCAAAATTTAGGAATCCGCTTATGTAATAGAGCCGATCCACTAAAGGATTAAGCAGCGGTGTAGTATCAGATCCCAAAGATAGTAAGTTCTTTTTTCTTTCTTATGGGAAAAGTCTTTTTCAAGGATTCTATAGAAATTTCATATATGAAAGACACGAAACCGAGATAGTTACCTTTCAGAAAATTCGAACGAAGGATATAGGGCTATCTATGCTTCATTCTTCTGAAGGTGGGAGAAAAGATCAGACTGATTATTGCTCAAAATTAGGGTTTGAAACTTAGGTAATTAACTTCTTATGCTTAACCCAAGAAGAAATTGGATCGATTTTTGAGAAATCGAATTCAGTTAAGATAGGGGAAATTAAGATAGCAATTTCTGAGCCGTATGAGGTAGGAAACTCTCAAGTACGGTTCTAGGGGAAGGAACTGCCTATTCCGACCGAGGAGAACAGGCCATTCTACAGGGCGATTCGGAAATTGCGGAAGCTTGGTTTGATCAAGCTGCTGAGTATTGGAAACAAGCTATAGCGCTTACTCCGGGAAATTATATTGAAGCACAGAACTGGTTGAAGATTACGAAGCGCTTTGAATTTGAATAAGACCACTCTTCATTTTCATAAAATGGGCGTTTTAATTGTTGATGCATTAATCAAATAATTTTGGTAGGAAGATCGAATCAAGAATTTCATTATATCCCTTTCTTCTACCTTCGATTTTATATCATTTCTATTTTATATCATATTTCATAAGTATAAACAATAGGAATAGGCTCTAGAACAGAGGTAATAAAGTAAATAAAAGGCGGCAATCTAAATATTCTACTTCTACCTAAAGGACGATTTTTTTAATAATTCTAAGATTTTTTTAATAATTCTAATGAGTTTCTTGGAGTTTGGAATCGAATAAAAATATTTATATTATGCTTACTCAAGGAAAGTAGATGTAGGGCTTATACCCTAAAAAAAATACACTAACTTCTTAAATTAAAACGTAAAAAAAATCTTTTTTTGTTATGTCGGGAAATAATTTTCCCGGATAACCAATGTCCGTTAGGCACCTAATCCTTATGTCATAATAGATCCGAACACTTGCCTCGGATTGACTTCAATATATAATTGCTCCAGTGAATAACTAAAAAAAAAAAAAAAAATAGAAGGGTGGTAGATAGAGATAGTAAAGAAAAGGACTAATCATAATATCTATCCTTCAAAGATTCACTAAAAAGACAGTTGGCGAGTCTCTTTGTATGTCTTGTCCGGAAAGAGGAGGACTTAATGATTATTCGTTCGCCGGAACCAGAAGTTAAAATTGTTGTGGATAGGGATCCTGTAAAAACATCTTTTGAGGAATGGGCCAGACCCGGGCATTTCTCAAGAACAATAGCTAAGGGCCCCGATACTACCACTTGGATCTGGAACCTACATGCTGATGCTCACGATTTCGATAGTCATACTGGTGATTTGGAGGAGATCTCTCGAAAAATCTTTAGTGCTCATTTCGGTCAACTTTCCATTATCTTTCTTTGGTTGAGTGGCATGTACTTCCACGGTGCCCGTTTTTCCAATTATGAAGCATGGCTAAGCGATCCTACTCACATTGGACCCAGTGCTCAGGTAGTTTGGCCAATAGTAGGGCAAGAAATTTTGAATGGTGATGTAGGCGGGGGTTTCCGAGGAATCCAAATAACCTCCGGTTTTTTTCAGATTTGGCGAGCATCTGGAATAACTAGTGAGTTACAACTCTATTGTACCGCAATCGGTGCATTGATTTTTGCATCGTTAATGCTTTTTGCTGGTTGGTTCCATTATCACAAAGCCGCTCCCAAATTGGCCTGGTTCCAAGATGTAGAATCCATGTTGAATCACCACTTAGCGGGGTTATTAGGACTTGGGTCTCTTTCTTGGGCGGGACACCAAATCCATGTATCTTTACCGATTAACCAATTTCTTGACGCTGGGGTTGATCCTAAAGAGATACCACTTCCTCATGAATTTATCTTGAATCGTGACCTTTTGGCTCAACTTTATCCTAGTTTTGCCGAAGGAGCAACCCCCTTTTTCACCTTGAATTGGTCCAAATACGCAGAATTTCTTACTTTTCGCGGAGGACTAGATCCAATAACCGGTGGCTTATGGTTGAGCGATATTGCACACCATCATTTAGCTATTGCTATTCTTTTCCTGATCGCTGGTCATATGTATAGGACGAACTGGGGTATCGGTCATGGACTTAAAGATATTTTGGAGGCTCATAAAGGCCCATTTACAGGACAAGGCCATAAGGGTCTCTATGAAATCCTAACAACGTCATG